TTAGCATACAGGTGTGTCCTAAGGAAATCAATGGAGGATTTTGGTCCTATTGGAAATACTAATGGAAGTGAAAACCCCCTTATAGATAAAAACACTCATAGTTGGGAGGATAGTGAGAGCCCCTCTTGCGATAATATTGATCATTTATTCCATGTCATAGGCATTCCGAGTTTCCTCTCTGATGATACTTCTTTTTTAGTTCAAGACAGTGATGGTCACAATTATTCCATATATTTTGATATTGAAAATAATATTTTTGAGATTGACAATGAGCCCCTTCCCCTGTTTCGAGGTAAACTAGAAAAAGCACTTTCTAGATATAGTTTGAATAGTTACATTCTAAATTGCATTGACAATTATCTTGATATTGAAATCCTTATGAATAGTGACATTTATAGTTCTATTTTGAATGTAGACCAAAAGGCTATTAGATACATTGTTACTTACATTTGTTATGAAATGGATTCCCATGAAGAAAGCGATTCCCATATGCAACAAAATCCCAGTATAAGTATAAATTACAAGGATTTGTGGGTTCTATGCGAAAATTGTTATGAATTAAATTATAAGAGGTTTTTGAAGGAAAAATTGAATATTTGTGAACACTGTGGGTCTCATTTGAAAATGAGTAGTTCAGATAGAATTGAACTTTTGATTGATCCCGGCACTTGGGCTCCAATGGATGAGGACATGTTTTCTGTGGCCCTTGAATTTGATTCGGAGGAGGAGGATGCCTATGAAGATAAAAAAGATGGCGATGAGGACATTATTTCTGTGGCCCCTGAATTTGATTCGGCGCGGGCTCCAATGGGTGACGGAATGGCTTGTTTTGCGGGCCCCACTGATTCGAAGGAGGAGGGGTCTTATATCGATCGTATTGATTCTTATCAAAAAGAGACAGGGTTAAATGAGGCTGTTCAAACAGGCATAGGTCAATTAAATGGCATTCCCCTAGCAATTGGGGTTATGGAGTTTCAGTTCATGGGGGGGAGTATGGGATCCGTAGTAGGCGAGAAAATAACCCGTTTGATCGAATATGCTACTGATAAATCTCTACCTGTTATTATAGTGTGTGCTTCCGGGGGAGCCCGTATGCAAGAAGGGAGTTTGAGTTTGATGCAAATGGCAAAAATATCTTCCGCTTCATATAACTATCAATCAAATAAAAACGTATTATATGTATCGATCCTTACCTCTCCTACAACCGGTGGAGTGACCGCCAGCTTTGGTATGTTAGGGGATATCATTATTGCCGAACCTAATGCCTACATTGCATTTGCGGGTAAAAGAGTAATTGAAGAAACATTGAAAACCGAAATACCTGAAGGTTCACAAGAGACTGAGTATTTATTCGAGAAAGGCTTATTCGACCCAATCGTACCACGTAATCCTTTAAAAGGCGTTCTGAGTGAGTTGTTTCAACTTCATGGTTTCTTTCCGGTGAATCAAAATGAAAGTCAAAAAAAGGGGGATTTGTTATAGCCGCATATATATAATAGAAGAACTTCATCCAATTTAAAGGGGATCTCACACCACAAGACAGAGAACAATAACCGAGAAAAAAGGTCTAATTTCTAATTATGGAAACAACAAGTTGTTGTTCTTAACAATAAAACAACAATTCGTATATATGATATAACTAGAATAACCGAAACAGAGATCTATTCTATTCAATTAACCGCGGTCATCTTATTATATCCGAGTAATTGAACATGCATAAGAAAGATCCACCTTAATTTACAATTCCAAGAAGGCGGGTCTTTCTTATGCATACAGGCCCATTCAAATCCATAAGTATAAGTAAAGTAGATAAACAGGAATCAGAATTAACGGCAGTACATACAAGATAGAGATTTGAGATGTTAAGTTAAATACTTAATCTTATAAAGAAACCAAAAAAATCAAAAATGAAAACCTCACTGAAAAAAAAAAAAAATCTCGACTGAATCTTTCAGAAAGTCAAGGTATTTGTAAGAAAAAGCCTTTTTATTCTGAAAAGGCTGTATATCATCATTCATAACATAGATAAGGATACAAAACGTGCAGTTTTGTACTCATTCATTAGCCTTGTTGGCTTTCTTGTTCCGGCATTTTTAGTCCGATTTTTATTACGAAGGCTATAAAAGCCTTGGGAAAAAACCCTTCTTCTTTTTCTTTTTTTTATTTACATGATTTTTTATATCATGTAAATAAAAAAAAGAAAAAGAAGAAGAAGAAAAAAAAAGGACGAATCTTAAGTATATAAAGTATAGATAATGTACATAGTCTATGTACATTATCTATACTTTATATACTTAAGATCTCTTTACTTTATAAGATAAGAGGTTAAAATATTCAATCGAGGTATCTAGTCTATGGAAACTTTCAGCTTCCCTGCTTTTTTTGTACCTATCGTGGGCCTAGTATTTCCTGCAATTGCAATGGCTTCTTTATCTATTCATGTTCAAAAAAACAAGATTATCTAGCTCCAACGGGAGTAAAATATGAAAATGACTTTGTTTGAAAGACCCTATTATATTGTATAAAAGAAAAATAGTTCTATATAATTAGAATTATTCCTAATGATTCCAATTCTAATAGTGCTAGTTGGTGAAAGTTACTTTTTCGCTTGGGTTATTCTCTCAATTCCAATAAAATGCACCTGGATCTTGTATGAACTGGCGATCAGAACGTATATGGATAGAACTTATAACGGGGTCTCGGAAAACAAGTAATTTCCTTTGGGCCTGTATCCTTTTTTTAGGTTCATTAGGATTCCTATTGGTTGGAACTTCTAGTTATCTTGGTCGCAATCTGATATCCTTATTTCCGTCTCAGCAAATCCTTTTTTTTCCACAAGGGGTCGTGATGTCCTTCTATGGGATCGCGGGTCTCTTCGTTAGCTCCTATTTGTGGTGCGCTATTTGGTGGAATGTAGGTAGTGGTTATGAGCAATTCGATAGAAAAAAGGGAAAAGTTTGTATTTTTCGTTGGGGATTTCCTGGAAGAAATCGTCGCATTTTCTTTCGATTCCTTATGAGAGATATCCAATCGATTCGAATCGAAGTTATAGAGGGTCTTTATCCTCGTCGTGTACTTTATATGGAAATCAGAGGTCAGGGAGCCCTTCCGCTGACTCGTACTGATGAGAATTTGACTCCACGAGAAATTGAACAAAAAGCTGCTGAATTGGCCTATTTCTTGCGCGTACCTATTGAAGTATTTTGAAATGAACTGAAGCATTTTTCTCTGCATTGGGCAAGAGGCCCAGGAATCCAATCCTCTTTGTTTTTTTTTTGCTAGAGAGCTCCTCTTTCATAAAAATACAAGATTGAGTAGAGTCCAGCCAGGAAGTCGCTTCATTTCATTAAAAATTGACTGATTCAAAATGACAAAAAAGAAAACATTTGCCCCCTTTCCATATCTTGCATCTATAGTCTTTTTACCCTGGTGGATCTCTTTCTCATTTAACAAAAGTATAAAGTCTTGGGTTAGTAATTGGTGGACTACTAGTAAATCCGAAACTTTTTTGAATGATATTCAAGAAAAGAAGATTTTAGATAAATTCATAGAATTAGAAGAACTCTTTTTTTTGGACGAAATGATAAAGGAGTACCCGGAGACGCATATACAAAAGCTTCGTATAGGAATCCACGAAGAAACAATACAATTGGTTAAGATGCACAATGAGGGTCATATCCATACCATTTTGCATTTCTCGACAAATATAATAAGTTTTGCTATTTTAAGTGGTTATTCTATTCTGTGTAATGAAGAACTTGCCATTCTTAATTCTTGGGTTCGAGAATTTCTCTATAATTTAAGCGACACAATAAAAGCCTTTTCTATTCTTTTGTTAACTGATTTTTGTATTGGATTCCATTCGCCTCGTGGTTGGAAACTAATAATTTCTTTTGTCTACAAGGATTTTGGATTTTCTCATAATGATCAAATTCTATCTGTTCTTGTTTCTATTTTTCCAGTCATTCTAGATACCTTTTTTAAATATTGGATTTTCCATTATTTAAATCGTGTATCTCCCTCGCTTGTAGTGATTTATCATTCAATGAAAGACTAAAGAATGATTCACTAATATGAATCCAATGATAATCTTTCTTACTTCGTCCATAAACAAATCAGTCAAAATCTTAAGCACTCTTTTTCTTTTTATTCATCCAGGGAAGTATTCCTGTATTCCAGTAAAATAATAAAATAGTCTAATCGTGGATAGGAAACTATACTAGCAGCCTACCTAATTTATTGTATAAATGTATACATTTTTGGGATCAATGATTGGACCATGCAAAATAGAAATATCTTTTCTTGGGTAAAGGAGCAGATGACTCGATCCATGTCTCTATCGATCATGCTATTGATATATATAATAACTTGGGCATCGATTTCACATGCATATCCCATTTTTGCACAACAGAGTTATGAAAATCCACGAGAAGCAACCGGGCGTATTGTATGCGCCAATTGCCATTTAGCTAATAAGCCCGTGGATATTGAGGTTCCACAAGCAGTACTTCCCGATACTGTATTTGAAGCAGTTGTTAGAATCCCGTATGATATGCAACTGAAACAAGTTCTTTCTAATGGGAAAAAGGGGTCCTTGAATGTAGGGGCGGTTCTTATTTTACCGGATGGATTCGAACTAGCGCCTCCTGATCGTATTTCTCCCCAAATGAAAGAAAGGATGGGTAATCTGTCTTTTCAGATTTATCGCCCGACTCAAAAAAATATTCTTGTGATAGGACCTGTTCCTGGTCAGAAATATAGGGAAATCACCTTTCCTATTCTTTCACCGGACCCTGCTACTAAGAAAGATGTTTACTTCTTAAAATATCCTATATACGTTGGTGGGAACAGGGGAAGGGGGCAGATTTATCCCGATGGGAGTAAGAGTAACAATACAGTATATAATGCTACAACAGCAGGTATAGTAAGCAAAATAGTGCGTAAAGAAAAGGGGGGGTATGAAATAAACATAGTGGATGCATCTGACGGACACCAAGTCG